AGTGGGAGAAAAATCCGGATCAAACCCCTTATTTACTTGACTTTGGCGAAAAAGGGGGGGCAAAATTGTCCGAAGCTTTGTTATTTTAGTTAGGTTCAAGTCTGACGAGAATAATATTCTACGACTAGCAACTCATTGATTTTCAAACCGATCCATTTACTATCTATTATTTGATTTACTAATCCTTTATATTGGGATGAGTGAAAAGTCAAATGTTTTGCCAATTCCTCGTGGGGGGATGAATCAATATAATTTTGAATCAAAGCTCTGGATCTTTGTTCATCTCTCGTAGTAATAATATCTCGGGGTTTGCAGCGATAACTTGGGATATCTACTATACGACCATTAACTAAAATATGTCTATGGTTAACTAATTGCCTGGCTCCAGGAATGGTCGAAGCCATACCCAATCGAAAAAGGATGTTATCCAAACGCATCTCAAGTAGTTGTAGTAAAACCTGCCCTGTTGACCCTTTGGCTTTTCCAGCTATACGAACATATCTAAGCAATTGTCGCTCTGTCAGACCATAATGAAAACGCAATTTTTGTTTTTCTTCTAGACGAATACGATATTGAGATCTTTTCCCGGAACGCGATTGGTTTCTAAGATCACTTCCCGGTCTAGGTCTTTTACTAGTTAGTCCCGGTAAAGCTCCCAGACGGCGTATTTTTTTGAAACGAGGCCCTCGGTAACGAGACATAAAGACTCCCCCCCTTTTTTTTATTTATTTTATTGAAATTTCATTTTACAGAATAAACCTAAGTCAGACTGAACTAAACGATAAACGAAGATAAATCTACTGAAGTACTACAAAGAAGAATGATGAATTGTATCAATATCCGGATTATTTTGTATATATAGGAAGTTAAGGATCCTTTTCTTGATTTGTTCTGTATAGATTTCACTGCTCCAATCAGTTTTTTATTCATAGTTGTAAGTTCCCACGACATAATAGATCGGTGACCCGACATTTGTAAAAGAAAAAAGGGAGGAGTCTTTTCAATATTCCTTGATCTCAAGGAGACATTATCAATCATGGAAAAAATCGGACAAATAGAGAAAAGCCGGCTATCGGAATCGAACCGATGACCATCGCATTACAAATGCGATGCTCTAACCTCTGAGCTAAGCGGGCTCACATAACAGAAATAGTGCATAGGAATTCGGTAAACTACCGGAATCTTAACTATTAATAATTAATATTAATAGAATGAAGAATCGAATTCTATTCCATTAAAAATGATTAATTAATATCATAAGAATATTCTTATATATTATAATATAACTATAACTATATAGAATTTTTATTGAAAATTCGAGTGATTTATATTATCATTCTATTAATTCTTATTATATTTTCTATTATTATTAGATTAGAAATTTTATTATTAGAAATTTCTATTTATTTGATTTCGAATTTTTTTTCTTTAAATGCAAAATATTACATTTGAAATAATTATATATAACTATATCCATATTAGTTATAGCAGATTCTATTAATTCTAAATTCTATTAGATTAGAGCGGATCGGTCCTAAGGAAAGGATAAGATAAGAATGCAATTCAGATCATAATGAGACATTCCTCTGGTTTCATTCGGAAAGGGAGGAGATAGGACGAAAAAAAAAGAAGAATGAATATCGACCGTTCCAGTATTCCCAATCGCGCGGGAAAAATGAGAGGGAGAGAGACATGTATATGTGGGATATATCCATCCATATTGAATTGCAGATACATCAATGATAGAATCATTTCCGATTGGACCAAATACTGGCCCACCGATAGAGATGAAAGAAGATGGGTAAGAAATAGGAGCAGACACTTTTTCGATATAGGAATCAGTATCTAATGAATTCAAGGGTTCCAACATAAGAGGGGGGGATCACAATGAGATCTCGGCCTCATAAGGGGGATATGGCGAAATTGGTAGACGCTACGGACTTGATTGGATTGAGCCTTGGTATGGAAACCTACTAAGTGGTAACTTCCAAATTCAGAGAAACCCTGGAATTAAAAATGGGCAATCCTGAGCCAAATCCTGTGTTCAGAAAACAAGGGTTCAGAAAGCGAGAATCAAAAAAGGATAGGTGCAGAGACTCAATGGAAGCTGTTCTAACAAATGGAGTTGACTGCATTGGTAGAGGAATCGAATCCTTCTATCGAAACTACAGAAAAGATGACCCTGTATACGTACGTATACATACTGAAATATCAAATAATTAATCACGACTCGAATCCTTATTTTTTTCTATGAAAAATTTAAGAATTATTGTGAATCGATTCCAAGTTGAAGGAAGAATCGAATATTCAGTGATCAAATCATTCACTCCCGAGTCTGATAGATCTTTTGAAGAACTGATTAATCGGACGAGAATAAAGATAGAGTCCCATTCTACATGTCAATACAGACAACAATGAAATTTATAGTAAGAGGAAAATCCGTCGACTTTAGAAATCGTGAGGGTTCAAGTCCCTCTATCCCCAATAAAAAAAAAGGCCC